AAAAATTCTATATGTCTATTCTACGATATTTCTATATATAGAATATGATATCTAATATGACACCCGATTTGTCAAAGGGATTGGTGACTTACCCATTTCATATAGCAATCCCTGATCAAAGAGAGAACAATATCCATTTCAAAACATTTCTAACGGATTCCTTGGTTCGGACCGACAAAGTAATGGCACTCGATTATTATCAACCCGACTGCAATCTTTTTCTGTCGGTAAGGATTGCACCAGAGCACCTTCTACTTCTAATAGGCCATGAACTATAGATAGAGAAGAATCATTCTGAGCGAGTCCATAAGAAGCGACCCACTTTTTCATCGGTTCCGGGGGAAGACCAAAGATCTTGCGCGACCGGTCCGCCAGAAAAACTCAAAAGAGAAAGAAGTCTCGTTAATCTCCTCATGCTCGTTCCAAGTTCGAAGTACCGTTTGGCCAAAGAAAAACCCGCTTCCTGACACGATTCGATTGCCTCTTTATATAGATAGATATAGGATCTATGGGGTTATTACTTAGAAGTCTATTTTGTACAAGATCCCCTCCTATCTGATAGAAAAGGGTCCCATGATCCCGAGCCGGTCTTATCTTGGCTCGCAAACCCCAAGTTTGTCTATGAAGAGCTAATCTAATTGTATTAGTTTCTATAATGGATTTCTTATGTGGAATACTAATGGATAGGGCCCCGTTGCTAAGTGCTACAAGATCTAATGCACTGGAACCCGTGGTTATGGACCCGAATCCTTTAGTATGGAACATTGTCTTTTCCAAGTAAAAACCCCTAGTATATGAAAGAATGAAAAGGTGCTTTCGTTCTTGTGGAATAAGAAGCCCTCGTACCTTAATGAAAGGAAAATAGGAATTTTTCGTTAGGTATTTGACCAAATAGGATCGTCCAGTTCCTATAGAACCTATCACTAAAATACCCGATAGGGCTAAGCGGAACGAAAAGGGTTTTCCATGAGATGGTAAATGAAAACGATTAGCCCCACACGAGGTTTGGGAATAAGTGATTGTCTGATAATGAGCAAGGAATATACGTCTTTCTGCTAAAGAGGATCTATTAAACTCATAATTCATTAGATCCTTGTTAGCAATGTCAAGTAGGTATCATAAGTAAATGGATCCCGGTTGTTCAATCCTTTGATAACCAAGGTCCTTCTTTGCTAAAGAGAAATGATCACTATGAGTCAGACTCAATAGAATTGGATCCATTCCAAATAGCGAGAATTAGGATTCTTGATCCCTCTCAATCTCTCTTTCAATTCGAGGATCCAGAGAGGTGTTTTCATAGTCATCTCCGAATATTTGCCATCTCCGAATATTTTGATTTCATTTTTCTATGATATGTCTTTCTATATGAAAATTGGTTATTTACGATGTACGATGATCCCTGTTAAGCATCCATGGCTGAATGGTTAAAGCGCCCAACTCATAATTGGTAAATTTGCGGGTTCAATTCCTGCTGGATGCACGCGAACGGGAACGTTCCATAAGTCTATTGGAACTGGCTCTCTCTCTCTATCCATGGAATCTCATCCATCATCCATACATAACGAATTGGTATGGTATATTCATACCATAACATAAGAACAATAAGAACTCGAATTCTTATCGATACTGGAACTCAGAGCATAGGAGGGAAAGTCGATTTATGGATGGAATCAAATACGCAGTATTTACAGAAAAAAGTCTTCGTTTATTGGGAAAGAATCAATATACTTTTAATGTCGAATCGGGATTCACTAAGACAGAAATAAAGCATTGGGTCGAGCTCTTCTTTGGTGTTAAGGTAGTAGCTGTGAATAGCCATCGACTACCCGGAAAGGGTAGAAGAATGGGACCTATTCTGGGACATACAATGCATTACAGACGTATGATCATTACCCTTCAACCGGGTTATTCTATTCCACTTCTAGATAGAGAAAAGAACTAAAGGAGAATACTTAATAATACGGCGAAACATTTATACAAAACACCTATCCCGAGCACACGCAAGGGAACCGTAGACAGGCAAGTGAAATCCAATCCACGAAATAAATTGATCCATGGACGGCACCGTTGTGGTAAAGGTCGTAATGCCAGAGGAATCATTACCGCAAGGCATAGAGGGGGAGGTCATAAGCGCCTATACCGTAAAATCGATTTTCGACGGAATCAAAAAGACATATCTGGTAGAATCGTAACCATAGAATACGACCCTAATCGAAATGCATACATTTGTCTCATACACTATGGGGATGGTGAGAAGAGATATATTTTACACCCCAGAGGGGCTATAATTGGAGATACTATTGTTTCTGGTACAAAAGTTCCTATATCAATGGGAAATGCCCTACCTTTGAGTGCGGTTTGAACTATTGATTTACGTAATTGGAAGTAACCAATTAGGTTTACGACGAAACCTAGAAATCGATCACTGATCCAATTTGACTACCTCTACGGGATAGACCTCAACAGAAAACTGTTGAGTAACGGCAGCAAGTGATTGAGTTCAGTAGTTCCTCATAGAAAATTATTGACTCTAGAGATATGGTAATATGGAGAAGACAAAATTGTTTGAAGCACGCACAGAACCGGAAGCGCCCCTTGTTTCAAAGAGAGGAGGACGGGTTATTCACATTTAATTTGATGGTCAGAGGCGAATTGAAAGCTAAGCAGTGGTAATTAAGACCCCCGGGTGAAAATAGGGATGTCTCCTACGTTACCCATAATATGTGGAAGTATCGACGTAATTTCATAGAGTCATTCGATCTGAATGCTACATGAAGAACATAAGCCAGATGACGGAACGCGGAGACCTAGGATGTAGAAGATCATAACATGAGCGATTCGGCAGATTTGGATTCCTTTTCTATATATCCACTCATGTGGTACTTCATCATACGATTCATATAAGATCCATCTGTCTAGAGATCGTCATATACATCTAGAAAGCCGTATGCTTTGGAAGAAGCTTGTACAGTTTGGGAAGGGGTTTTTTGAGAAAAAAGAAGAATCTACTTCAACCGATATGCCCTTAGGCACGGCCATACATAACATAGAAATCACACGTGGAAGGGGTGGGCAATTAGCTAGAGCAGCAGGTGCTGTAGCGAAACTGATTGCAAAAGAGGGTAAATTGGCCACTTTAAGATTACCATCTGGGGAGGTCCGTTTGGTATCCCAAAACTGCTTAGCAACAGTCGGACAAGTGGGTAATGTTGGGGTGAACCAAAAAAGTTTGGGTAGAGCCGGATCTAAGTGTTGGCTAGGTAAACGCCCCGTAGTAAGAGGGGTAGTTATGAACCCTGTGGACCACCCCCATGGTGGCGGTGAAGGGAAAGCCCCCATTGGTAGAAAAAAACCCACAACCCCTTGGGGTTATCCTGCGCTTGGAAGAAGAACTAGGAAAAGGAAAAAATATAGTGATAGTTTTATTCTTCGTCGCCGTAAGTAAATACGTAACTAGGAATATGGAAAATTGCATTGCAATAATGCGATGGGCGAACGACGGGAATTGAACCCGCGCATGGTGGATTCACAATCCACTGCCTTGATCCACTTGGCTACATCCGCCCCTTATTCAGCTAAAGGATTTTCTCTTTTTTCCACTCATCATTATTCTATTTATTCTGACCTCCATACCTCGATCGAGATAGTGGACATAGGATGCCACTCTTTAAAATGAAAAAAGGAGTAATCAGCTGTGACACGAAAAAAAACGAATCCTTTTGTAGCTCGTCATTTATTGACAAAAATCGAAAAGGTCAATATGAAGGAGGAGAAAGAAACAATAGTAACGTGGTCCCGGGCATCTAGCATTCTACCCGCAATGGTTGGCCATACAATCGCGATTCATAATGGAAAGGAACATATACCTATTTATATAACAAATCCTATGGTAGGTCGCAAATTGGGGGAATTCGTGCCTACTCGGCATTTCACGAGTTATGAAAGTGCAAGAAAGGATACTAAATCTCGTCGTTAACTGAATTCAGAATAGAAAGATTCAGAATAAACAAAATTTATAGGATTCAAATAAAGTAAAGGTAGGCGGGGAATAACCTTATTTATGACAAGTTTCAAATTGGTAAAGTATATCCCTAGGATAAAGAAGAAGAAGAACGGGCTACGGAAACTCGCAAGAAAAGTTCCAACTGATCGTCTACTTAAGTTCGAACGGGTTTTCAAAGCACAAAAACGCATACATATGTCTGTTTTTAAAGCACAAAGAGTTCTTGATGAGATTCGCTGGCGTTACTATGAGGAAACCATTATGATACTGAACCTCATGCCTTATCGAGCATCTTATCCCATCTTAAAGTTGGTTTATTCGGCAGCAGCAAATGCTACTCATTATAGGGATTTCGACAAAGCTAATTTATTCATAACAAAAGCCGAAGTGAGTAGGAGTACTATTATGAAAAAATTCAGACCTCGGGCTCGAGGACGTGGTTTTCCTATAAAAAAAACCATGTGTCATATAACAATTGTACTAAATATAGTAAAGAAATCTAAATAACTTTTAGATCAACCTAAGATTTCGATTCCCAGTAAAAAAAAAAATAGAATAGAAAAATATGGGACAAAAAATAAATCCACTCGGTTTCAGACTTGGTACAACCCAAAATCACCATTCCTTTTGGTTCGCACAACCAAAAAATTATTCTGAAGGTCTACAAGAAGATAAAAAAATAAGGAATTGTATCAAGAACTATATACAAAAGAATAGGAAAAAAAGCTCGAATAGAAAAATAGAATCAGACTCCAGTTCCGAAGTAATTACACATATAGAAATTCAAAAAGAAATCGATACAATTCACGTTATAATCCATATTGGATTCCCCAATTTATTAAAGAAAAAAGGAGCAATCGAAGAATTAGAGAAGGATATCCAAAAGGAAGTGAATTCTGTAAACCAGAGACTTAATATTGCTATTGAAAAAGTTAAAGAACCTTATAGACAACCTAACATTCTTGCAGAATATATAGCTTTCCAATTAAAAAATAGAGTTTCATTCCGAAAGGCAATGAAAAAAGCCATTGAATTAACTAAAAAAGCAGATATAAAGGGAGTCAAAATAAAAATTGCAGGCCGTCTAGGAGGGAAAGAAATTGCACGTGCCGAATGCATCAAAAAGGGTAGACTTCCCCTCCAAACAATTCGCGCTAAAATTGATTATTGCTGCTATCCAATTCGAACTATCTATGGAGTATTAGGTGTAAAAATTTGGATATTCGTAGAAGAAGAATAACTAACCTTGTTTTCTCATTCTGGCCAGTGATAGAATAAAAAAAACAAGATCCAAAAATCCCAGAAAAAAGAAGAAATTATACCTCTTTCTATAAGATTTAATGAAAATTGATAAATCTTTTAATATAATTGCTATGCTTAGTGTGTGACTCGTTAGTTTTTTCTTTAGGGTCAAAAATGGAAATTCAAAAAAAAAACAAAAAAATTGAGCGAACCCTACTAAAAATGGAAAAAAACTTAGTAATTATAGAAAATTAACTAATAACCAACCTATTGCTTCGTATTGTCGAGATCCTAACAAAGAAACAGTCACTATGTGAATAAATACATCTATCATAAATGAGTAGATCTATCATATAGTTGTAGCAACTGCATTTTTTTCTCTAAAAAAGAAACCGGATTCTAGGTTGTGAAACAAAACTAAAGGGATGTGGATAAAAGGAGGGATGATAGATAGAAGGAAGAAGAATAAAAAAGATATAAGATTCCAATGTGTATGGTCTATGAATTACATCATAAAAGGCAATGTGATAAAGCATCAATATAATAAAATAATAAAAATAAGAGAGAATTTAAAATCGTAATTTTGTGAAACAATAAATAAAAATTTAAAGCAATAATAAAGAGCAGCCCAGGTTAATAAAACTGAGAAAATTAACTCGGAAAGTTTGGAAGCTCCGTTGCAGGATTTAAACCTAACCATTAAAGGAGAAGCTGTGGGAACGACAAAACCTATGACTGCATAGGATTGATTTTCTTGAAAAGAATCCTAATACTTCATTGGGTGGGATGGCGGAACAAACCAAAAAAATTGCTTTATTTGATAAGGTTATAAATTAACAAATAAGACAAGAAAGAGTAAATATTCGCCCGCGAAATCTTTATTGGATTAGAATACTTTACTATGATTCAATAAGGGTAAAAATAAGGATATTCCTTATAAAAAAGACAGATTACATTATATACAAATATAGAATTTGGATATATTCTAGATCTTCTTTCTTGACTATATATTTTTCTATTTTAAGAAATGCAAAATAAAAAAACCTATTCTATTATATATTGATGTGTATCTATCCGTAATATTTTTGAATATTATGGAAGTAGAGAAATTTGCACGCTTTCTCATTTCATTCGCGAGGAGCTGGATGAGAAGAAACTCTCATGTCCAGTTTTGCAGTAGAGATGGAACTAAAAAAGAACCATCGACTATAACCCCAAAAGAACTAGATTTCGTAAACAACATAGAGGAAGAATGAAGGGAAAATCCTGTCGAGGCAATCGTATTTGTTTTGGTAGATATGCTCTTCAAGTACTTGAACCCGCTTGGATTACAGCGAGACAGATAGAAGCAGGACGAAGAGCAATGACACGATATGCACGTCGTGGTGGAAAACTATGGGTACGTATATTTCCCGACAAACCGGTTACACTAAGACCCACAGAAACACGTATGGGCTCAGGAAAGGGATCCCCCGAATATTGGGTAGCCGTTGTTAAACCAGGTCGAATACTTTATGAAATGAGCGGGGTATCTGAAACTATAGCTAGAGCAGCTATCTCCATAGCTGCCAGTAAAATGCCCATACGAAGCCAATTTCTTAGATTAGAGATATAGAACCCCCCAAAAAAAAGGAGTATTGAAGAGAAAAAACCCCAGGTTTTCCTTCTGGAGAGACAATATATCTTTCATTCCTTTGCAGTGAAATAACAAATTGAAATCCAAATAATATGATTCAACCTCAGACCCTTTTAAATGTAGCGGATAACAGTGGAGCTCGAAAATTGATGTGTATTCGAGTCATAGGAGCTGCTGGTAATCAGCGATATGCTCGTATTGGTGATGTTATTGTTGCTGTAATCAAAGACGCAGTGCCCCAAATGCCTCTAGAAAGATCCGAAGTAATTCGAGCTGTAATTGTACGTACATGTAAAGAATTCAAATGTGAAGACGGTATAATAATACGCTATGATGACAATGCAGCAGTTATTATTGATCAAAAAGGAAATCCAAAAGGAACTCGAGTTTTTGGCGCGATTGCCGAGGAATTGAGAGAATTGAATTTTACTAAAATAGTTTCATTAGCTCCTGAAGTATTATAAATAAAGTAGATGAGATATAGATCAAAGAAAAAATTTAGTGGATTGTGTTTTACGTATATGCTTTAAAATCCAAAATAAAAACAAAAAGGAAAACATGTTGATTATCTAAAAATTAGGAGGAACCTAGAATTAGAGTCTTATGGGCAAGGACACTATTGCTGATTTACTAACCTCTATAAGAAACGCAGACATGAGTAAAAAAGGAACTGTTCGAGTAGTATCTACAAATATTACCGAAAACATTGTTAAAATACTTCTACGAGAGGGCTTTATTGAAAGTGTTCGGAAACATCAAGAAAGTAACAGATATTTCTTGGTTTCAACTTTGCGACATCAAAAGAGAAGGACTAGAAAGGGAATATATAGAACTAGAACCTTTTTAAGGCGTATCAGCCGACCTGGCTTACGAATTTATGCTAACTATCAAGGAATTCCTAAGGTTTTGGGCGGAATGGGAATTGCTATTCTTTCTACTTCTCAAGGTATAATGACAGATCGAGAAGCTCGACTAAACAGAATTGGGGGAGAAGTCTTATGTTATATATGGTAATGGCCCCGCCTATAGTACCCGAATTCTATCTCGAACTTCCTATTTTGAAAATGCAAATAGAAAAATAGGAGAAAAAAATATGACAGAAAAAAAAAATAGGAGAGAAAAAAAAAACCCGAGAGAAGCAAAAGTTACTTTCGAAGGTTTAGTTACGGAAGCCCTACCCAACGGAATGTTCCGAGTTCGCTTAGAGAATGACACCATCATCCTGGGCTATATTTCAGGAAAAATCCGGTCTAGTTCTATACGAATACTGATGGGGGATAGGGTCAAAATTGAAGTAAGTCGTTATGATTCAAGCAAGGGGCGTATAATTTATAGACTTCCCCATAAGGATTCGAAGCGTACCGAAGACTCGAAGGATACTGAAGATTTGAAGGATACCAAAGATTCAAAGGATTAGGTTTTTCAAGGATAATAAATTCCAAAGTTCAAAATTTAAGTGAAGAGGCTTATTTTTTCCCAAAGAGTAGATTCATAGTTTAAGAAAGGAATACCTAAATATGAAAATAAGAGCTTCCGTTCGTAAAATTTGTACAAAATGTCGACTGATTCGTAGGCATGGGCGAATTAGAGTCATTTGTTCCAATCCGAAGCATAAACAAAGACAGGGGTAATCTTTCGAAAAAGGAGCTTTCCTTTCTAAAAAGGAAAAAAAAGTACCCACAGAAATGTCCAAATTCCGAATCAAAAAATGAAAGTAAAGGATATATTTAACCCTGAAACGGATATCTTTGTATCTTTTTTTCTTTTTGTTATTTCTAACTCATATTTATGAGATAATAAAATATGACAAAAGCTATACCAAAAATAGGTTCACGTAAGAAAGTGCGTATTGGTTTGCGTAGGAATGCCCGTTTTAGTTTACGGAAGAGTGCACGTAGAATAACAAAAGGGGTTATTCATGTTCAAGCCAGTTTCAACAATACCATTATAACTGTTACAGACCCACAAGGTCGGGTGGTTTTCTGGTCCTCCGCGGGTACTTGTGGATTCAAAAGCTCAAGAAAAGCATCACCCTATGCCGGTCAAAGAACAGCAGTAGATGCTATTCGTACAGTGGGTTTGCAACGAGCAGAAGTTATGGTAAAAGGGGCTGGTAGCGGAAGAGATGCCGCATTACGAGCCATTGCTAAAAGTGGTGTACGGTTAAGTTGTATACGCGATGTAACACCTATGCCGCATAATGGATGTCGACCTCCTAAAAAAAGACGTCTGTAAAAGAATTAAACCGCTTTCAAGAGAAATAAACGATTCAATGATCAAATAAATACTAATCTATTATGGTTCGAGAGGAGGTAACAGGATCCACCCAAACACTACAGTGGAAGTGTGTTGAATCAAGAGTAGATAGTAAGCGTCTTTATTATGGTCGTTTCATTCTATCTCCACTTAGAAAAGGTCAAGCGGATACTGTCGGTATTGCCTTGCGAAGAGCTTTACTTGGAGAAATAGAAGGAACATGTATCACACGCGCAAAATTTGGGAACGTGCCACACGAATATTCTACAATAGTAGGTATTGAAGAATCCATACAAGAAATTTTACTAAATTTGAAAGAAATTGTATTGAGAAGTAATCTCTATGGAGTTAGAGACGCATCAATTTGCGTCAAAGGTCCTAGATACATAACCGCTCAAGATATAATCTTACCACCTTCCGTAGAAATCGTTGATACGACACAACCTATAGCTAACTTGAGAGACCCCATTGATTTCTGTATTGAGTTACAGATCAAGAGAGATCGCGGATATCATACGGAACTCAGAAAGAACTCTCAAGATGGAAGTTATCCTATAGATGCTGTATCCATGCCTGTTCGAAATGTGAATTATAGTATTTTTTCTTGTGGAAATGGAAATGAAAAACACGAGATACTTTTTCTCGAAATATGGACGAATGGAAGTTTAACCCCTAAAGAAGCGCTTTATGAAGCTTCTCGTAATTTGATTGATTTATTTCTTCCTTTTCTACACGCAGAGGAAGAAGGCGCTAGTTTCGAAGAAAATAAAACTAGGTTTACTCCACCTCTTTTAACCTTTCAAAAAAGATTCACTAATCTAAAGAAAAACAAAAAAGGAATTCCATTGAATTGTATTTTTATT